ATTCTACGCGCACTCTTACGTGAACCGATACGTCCATTTCTACGCGAACCAATTCTTGGTATAGGTTTTGCCATATTTTATCATCTCATAAAAATGAGTAAGAGATATATGGATATATCCATTTCATGTCAAAACATGATTTTTTTGTACATTGGTTTCTTTAGAGAATCTCTTTTAGAAAAACTATCCTTGTCTTTGTTTATGTCTCGGATTGGGACAAATTACTATAATTCGCCCCCGCCTACGGATCAGTCGACATTTTTCGCAAATTTTACGAACAGAAGCCCTTATTTTCATATTTTTTATTCCTTTTCTTAACTTAATTAAGAATATACTTTTTGGAAGAAAATAAGTTTCTTAAAATTTTGAACTTCGAATTGTATCTTCATGAAAAGAAGTGGAAAAAACTCCCTAATTCTTCTTATTCGAATCCTTCTTTCGGATTCTATAAATTATACGTCCTTTGGTTGAATCATAACGACTTACTTCAATTTTTACTCTATCTCCTGCTAGTATCCGTATAAAACTACGTCGGATCTTTCCTGAAACATAACCTAGAATCATATTTTCATTATCTAAACGCACCCGGAACATACCGTTGGGAAGTGATTCAGTAATTAAACCTTCATGAATCCATTTTTGTTCTTTCATTCCAGGTAAAACCCCCTTAAAGTATTAATTAATGGAGGAGTAGTGATATTAGACAACCCGTCCTTTCTCTTTTTTTTTTTTTCACAAATAGGAAGTTCCGGATCCAATTCAAATATCATAAGGATTACCATATATAACACAAAATTTCTCCACCAATTCTTTCTAAGCGAGCCTCTCGGTCTGTCATTATACCTCGAGAAGTAGAAAGAATTACAATCCCCATACCGCCTAAAATTCTAGGAATTCGTTGATAGTTAGAATAGATTCGTAGACCAGGTCGGCTGATCCGTTTTAAATTTAAAATAGTTCTATATGGGCCTTTCCTATTCCTTCTATGTCGCAGGGTTAAAACCAAAAAATATTTGTTGCTTTCCTGATGTTTTCTCACGTTTTCGATAAAACCTTCTCGTAAAAGGATTTTAACAATGTTTTCGGTGATATTAGTAGACGCTATTCGAACCGTTACTTTGCTATCCATGTCGGCATTTCGTATAGAGGTTATTATGTCAGCAATAGTGTCCCTGCCCATGATGAACTAAAATTCTCAGTGCCTCCTAATTTTGATATAATCAACATGCGTTTTTTTATTTATAAATTCTATTAAATATTAATTTAAAGATATATGCGTGAAACACAATTTACTAATTAATCTATTTCATTCACTTACTATAACTATATGTCTTATAATACCTCGGGTGCTAAGGAAACTATTTTAGTAAAATTTAACCGTCTCAATTCCCGGACGATCGCACCAAAAATTCGAGTTCCTTTTGGGTTTCCTTCTTGATCAATAATAACTGCAGCATTGTCATCATATCGTATTATCATACCGTTGTCACGTTTGAATTCTTTACAGGTACGTACAATTACAGCTCTGATTACTTCTGATTTTTCTAGAGGCATATTTGGTACTGCTTCTTTGATCACAGCAACAATAACATCACCAATATGAGCGTATCTGCGATTACTAGTTCCTATGATTCGAATACACATCAATTTTCGGGCCCCGCTGTTGTCCGCTACATTCAAATGGGTCTGGGTTTGAATCATATCAGTTTTTTATTCGATTTTTTAATGCAAAGAACGAAGGAAAAAAAAGAAATATTATTTGGCCAAAATCAAAAAAGGAAACCTGTAATTTTTTTCATCCCAAAGCAAAGACCTCTTTTTCTTTTATTCCTATCCCGAAATAATGAATTGAGTTCGTATAGGCATTTTGGACGCCGCTATTGAAATAGCTTTTCGAGCTATATTTTCTGCTACTCCGCCCATCTCATAAAGTATTCTACCTGGTTTAACGACAGCTACCCAATATTCGGGAGATCCTTTCCCCGAACCCATACGCGTTTCTGTAGGTCTTACTGTAACTGGTTTGTCTGGAAATATACGTACCCAGATTTTTCCACCGCGCCGTACGTTTCGTGTCATTGCTCGTCGCCCCGCTTCTATTTGTCTAGATGTGATCCAAGAAGGTTCAAGTGCTTGAAGAGCGTATCTACCGAAACAAATACGATTACCTCGATAAGATATTCCCTTCATTCTTCCTCTATGTTGTTTACGGAATCTGGTTCTTTTGGGGTTATAGTGGATGGGTCTTTTTCAAATTCCATCTCTACTCCAGAACCGGACATGAGAGTTTCTTCTCATCCAGCTCCTCGCGAATGAAATGATTCAAAAAATTTTATTTTAGCTTAAATAAAATTTTATTGAATAATACACAGAATCGTGGGATTCTTTGATCTTTCATCTAATTTTTATCTAATCTATTTTTTTATTAGAATTTTTTATATCTTGTTTATATATAGCTTTTGGCTATATATCTAACCGTATATTTATAGATAATGTAATT